GATTGACAATAATAGTTCTTTTCTGGGTGAACTAGAAAGTTTCTTTTCTAGTTATTTGAATAGGGGGTCTAAAAATAAGTACTATCATTACATGTATGATACTCAATTTAGTTGGAATAATCACATTACTAATTGTATTGATAGTTATCTTCGTTTTGAAATCGGTATTAGTATTACTAGTTACATTTCGGGTGATATTGTCAATTACAGCGATGGTTACATTTATAGTTTCATTTGTACTGAAAGTGTAAGTAGTAATGAAAATGGTAGTTCTAGTATAAGAACTAGTAGTAATGGCAGCGATTTCAATATGAGAGAAAATTCTAACGATTCTGATATAAATAAAAAATACAGACATTTATGGGTTCAATGCGAAAATTGTTATGGATTAAATTATAAAAAATTTTTTAGGTCAAAAATGAATATTTGTGAACAGTGTGGATATCATTTGAAAATGAGTAGTTCAGATAGAATCGAAGTTTCGATTGATCCGGATACTTGGGATCCTATGGATGAAGATATGGTCTCTATAGACCCCATAGAATTTCATTCAGAGGAGGAACCATATAGAGATCGTATTGATTCTTATCAAAGAAAGACAGGTTTAACTGAAGCTATTCAAACAGGCATAGGTCAACTAAATGGTATTCCTATAGCAATTGGGGTTATGGATTTTCAGTTTATGGGAGGTAGTATGGGATCCGTAGTAGGCGAGAAAATCACCCGTTTGATCGAGTATGCTACTAATGAATCTCTACCTGTCATTATTGTGTGTGCTTCTGGGGGAGCGCGCATGCAAGAAGGAAGTTTGAGCTTGATGCAAATGGCTAAAATATCTTCTGTTTCATATGATTATCAATCAAATAAAAAGTTATTCTATGTATCAATTCTTACATCTCCTACAACTGGTGGAGTGACAGCAAGTTTTGGTATGTTGGGAGATGTCATTATTGCTGAACCTAATGCCTACATTGCATTTGCGGGTAAAAGAGTAATTGAACAAACATTGAATAAGACAGTGCCTGATGGTTTACAATCGGCTGAATATTTATTCCATAAGGGCTTATTCGATCCAATTGTACCACGTAATCCTTTAAAAGGCGTTCTGAGTGAGTTATTTCAACTTCACGGTTTCCTTCCTTTGAATCAAAATAAAAAAGAAAATTAAAATAGAGCACTAGACCCAGTTATTTGTAGCTAACAAGTCTTTCGTTCATCGTAATCAAAAAAACTAAGAAAAATGGTGATTTCTTTGGTAACATAAGTTTCATTTGTGGGAAGAGTCAGAAGGTGGAATTACTTTTTCTTTTTCCCTCTAGATCCATTTTTATCTTACTTCTATTCATGATTAGTACCAATCATTCTATCAACAGGATAAAAGGGTGAATTTTTTTCTTCCTGAGCAATTGAATTGGGAAAAAGAAAAATACAAATTTTCTTTCACTTTCTTAGGTATTAATACATTCTTAGGTAGCAATACAGACAATAATAAAAAATAGAAAATATAGAAATAAAATAGAAAAATATAGAAAGAAGAAATATAGAATAGAGATGATTTCTATATCTACCGAGAACCCCATTTTTACTATGAATCCCTGTTTGTTGGATCAGGTTAGTTAGAGTCGTGAACTGATAAGAAACTCTTTTATATTCGTGTAATAAAGTAACTTAATTTAGTTTTATATTAGATCCCTTGCACTTATTAACTAGTTATTGTTATTTATAATAGATATAGTTATCATAAGACCTCTTTATAAGAGGTACAAATATTAAATCGAGGTACCCATTCTATGACAGATCTTAACTTCCCCTCTATTTTTGTGCCCTTAGTAGGCCTAGTATTTCCGGCAATTGCAATGGCTTCATTATCTCTTTATGTCCAAAAAAATAAGATTGTCTAGATACGATGGGAACAAATCTTATCAATTTATTTGAACACTGGCTAGATTATAATACAGATATTTATTTAGTGTAATATGGTACGATATGTGGCTCTTTCTGAACACAAATGTTGTTATCCACGTAGATAGATTATATCTGCTGCAAGTTAATGTATTTGACTAATTACTACTAATGCTTCGCATCAGAATAGTGCTAGTTGATGAGAGTTACTTCAGCATCAAGAAAAGTAAAGTCAAATTCCATTTGGATTATTTTATTCTCTCAATTCCAATCGAATACAACTGGATCTAGTATAGTATGAACTGGCGATCAGAACATATATGGATAGAACTTATAACGGGGTCTCGAAAAACAAGTAATTTTTGCTGGGCCTGTATCCTTTTTTTAGGTTCACTAGGATTCTTAGTGGTTGGAACTTCCAGTTATCTTGGTAGGAATCTGATATCTGTATTTCCATCTCAGCAAATCATTTTTTTTCCACAAGGTATTGTCATGTCTTTCTATGGGATTGCGGGACTATTCATTAGCTCCTATTTGTGGTGCACAATTTCGTGGAATGTAGGTAGCGGTTATGACCGATTCGATAGAAAAGAAGGAATAGTGTGTATTTTTCGTTGGGGATTTCCTGGAATAAATCGCCGCATCTTCCTTCGCTTCCTTATGCGAGATATCCAATCAATCAGAATGCAGGTTAAAGAGGGTCTTTATCCTCGTCGTGTCCTTTATATGGAAATCAGAGGCCAAGGAGCCATTCCCTTGACCCGTACTGATGAGAATTTGACTCCACGAGAAATTGAACAAAAAGCTGCTGAATTGGCCTATTTCTTGCGTGTACCGATTGAAGGAAAAAGAAACTGAAAAATAACTGTATTTCTCAGTATGAGGGAAAAACTTGCTAACCCCCTTTTATTTACTACAACTGAAGTTTCTTCAGAATGCTCATTCGAGTAAATTAAATTCTATTTTATGTTGCTGTTCTGTTGGCGCGTAGCGCCCCCTAGAATAAAACAAAAGCGGAGAACCCATATGGGTAACTATAATGAAATTAACTATAAAAAAAAAGAAAATATTCTTAAAAAGAATAAGTTATTTGTATACCAAACCTATTTTGTATATGTACAGAGCCCAACTCCATTCTTTAAATATATCCGAAATTTATTTCGTAATAATAAATTCGTCTTTTTAGGTTCAAGATTTGGAATTGATACCCTATTTCCGGAATGTGTTTAGGCGGTGAAAGTTAAACATTTCGAAAAAATTCATTGATCGGGGGACTCGTCTCGAAATCTAAATAATATTTCTTTCGTTACTTGAAGTATATTTCTTTCGTTACTTGAAGTAGTTTTTGAGTATTCATCAAAAGAAAAAGGAAAAAATGAAGATGAAATTGGTTCGAATTTGCCCAATTGAAATATCTGGAAATACTATTTTCTTTTCTTATTTTTTTTTCATACGAATCCAAAAGGAGTTTTATTCTATTTTTCTATTCTTTATAGATCCAAGGATTCCATTTTTACACAAAAATGAGAATAGATCCATAGGCTCGATACTTTGTTATATAACTCGTTCTTTAGAAAAATATCAGATAGAGTCAACGATTGAAGTAAATTCATTACCAATTAATTCCCAGATAAAAAATGAAAAAAAAGAAAGCATTGATTTCCATACCATATCTTGTATCTATAGTATTTTTGCCCTGGTGGGTCTCTCTCTCATTTAATAAAAGTCTGGAACCTTGGATTACTAACTGGTGGAATAGCGGGCAATCCGAAACCTTTTTGAATGATATTCAAGAGAAAAACGTTCTAGAAAGATTCATAGAACTAGAAGAACTATTCCTCTTGGACGAAATGATAAAAGAAAACCCAGAGACACATATACAAAAGTTTCGTATAGAAATACACAAGCAAACAATACAATTGATCAAAACACACAATGAATATAATCTCCATATCATTTTGCATTTCTCCACAAATATAATCTGTTTTGTTATTCTAAGTGGTTATTTTTTTCTGAGTAATGAAGAACTTATCATTCTTAATTCTTGGATTCAGGAATTATTGTATAACTTAAGTGACACAATAAAGGCTTTTTCAATTCTTTTAATCACTGATTTATGGATCGGATTTCACTCCACCCATGGTTGGGAACTAATGATTGGTTCGGTCTACAACGATTTTGGATTGGCTCATAACGATCAAATTGTATCTGGTCTTGTTTCCACTTTTCCAGTTATTCTAGATACAATTGTGAAATATTGGATTTTCCATTATTTAAATCGTGTATCTCCTTCACTTGTAATTATTTATCATTCAATGAATGAATGAAGAACTCATTTGATCTCTCGATATCAATCAAATCATAACATAATCTTTTTTCGTGTATAAAAAAAGCATTTTCAATCTTACTTATTCTTTATATTTCTTTTCTACCTGTTAAAGGTATTTATCCTATCCTATATATACTATATTCCACTACAATTATTCCAGTATAATAGCAGATTCGTGGGTAGGGAACTATATTAGCTACCTATCTAATTTATTGTAGAAATTCCGTGATCAATGATTGTACCATGCAAAATAGAAATACTTTTTGGGGGGTAAAGGAACAGATAACTCGATCCATCTTTGTATCGATCATGATATATGTAATAACTCGGGCATCTATTTCAAATGCATATCCCATTTTTGCACAACAGGGTTATGAAAATCCACGAGAAGCAACTGGACGAATTGTATGTGCCAATTGCCATTTAGCTAGTAAGCCCGTGGATATTGAAGTTCCCCAAGCTGTGCTTCCTGATACTGTATTTGAAGCAGTTGTTCGAATCCCTTATGATATGCAACTGAAACAAGTTCTTGCTAATGGTAAAAAAGGAGCTTTGAATGTGGGGGCTGTTCTTATTTTACCCGAAGGATTCGAATTAGCCCCTCCCGATCGCATTTCTCCTGAGGTGAAAGAAAAGATGGGAAATCTTTCTTTTCAGAATTATCGTCCCAATAAAAAAAATATTCTTGTGATAGGTCCCGCTCCTGGTCAGAAATATAGTGAAATCGTCTTTCCTATTCTTTCCCCCGACCCTGCTACGAAAAAAGACG